GCTAGTGTAGCTTAATTTAGAGTATGGCACTGAAGATGCTAAGATGAAAAATAATTTTTTCCGCGAGCATGCAAGGTTTGGTCCTGACCTTAGTGTTAATTGTAACTAGAATTATACATGCAAGTTTCAGCTATCCTGTGAGAATGCCCTAATTACTCTATTAAATAATTAGGAGCAGGTATCAGGCACACGCACGTAGCCCAAGACACCTTGCTTAGCCACACCCCCAAGGGATTTCAGCAGTAATAAATATTGATTTATAAGCGTAAGCTTGAATCAGTTAAAGTTAACAGAGCCGGTTAATCTCGTGCCAGCCACCGCGGTTATACGAGTGACTCATATTAACACACCCCGGCGTAAAGAGTGATTTAAGGATGGCCTTCAACAACTAAAGTTTAGACCTCATCAAGCTGTTATACGCACCCATGAATGGAATAATCAACAACGAAAGTGACTTTAAATATCAAGGAGCCTTGATGTCACGATAGTTGGGACCCAAACTAGGATTAGATACCCTACTATGCCCAACCACAAACTTAGACAACATTTCACCATATTGTTCGCCAGAGTACTACAAGCGCTAGCTTAAAACCCAAAGGACTTGGCGGTATCCCACACCCACCTAGAGGAGCCTGTTCTATAACCGATAATCCCCGTTCAACCTCACCACTTCTTGCCATTACCGTCTATATACCGCCGTCGTCAGCTCACCCTGTGAAGGATTAAGAGTAAGCAAAAAGAATAAAACTCCAAAACGTCAGGTCGAGGTGTAGCGAATGAAGTGGGAAGAAATGGGCTACATTTTTTATCAAGAATATACGGATGGTAAATTGAAAAAATACCTAAAGGTGGATTTAGCAGTAAGAGAAGATTAGAGCACTTCCCTGAAATTGGCTCTGGGATGCGCACACACCGCCCGTCACTCTCCTCAAAAACCTACTTATTTTTCTATAAATATATTTTTTCAACAAGAGGAGGCAAGTCGTAACATGGTAAGTGTACTGGAAAGTGCGCTTGGAATCAAAATGTAGCTAAATTAGCAAAGCACCTCCCTTACACCGAGGAAATACCCGTGCAACTCAGGTCATTTTGAACCTTAAAGCTAGCCTATTTACCAACTTAACTAGACCTTATAAATCTAATTTATACTACAACTCATAACCAAAACATTCTTAACCTTTTAGTATGGGCGACAGAACAATAACCTCAGCGCAATAGCTTATGTACCGCAAGGGAAAGCTGAAAAAGAAATGAAATAAGTCATTAAAGTACTAAAAAGCAGAGATTTTACCTCGTACCTTTTGCATCATGATTTAGCTAGAAAAACTAGGCAAAAAGATTTTAAGTCTATCTCCCCGAAACTAAACGAGCTACTCCGAAGCAGCATTATAGAGCTAACCCGTCTCTGTGGCAAAAGAGTGGGAAGACTTCCGAGTAGTGGTGAAAAGCCTACCGAGTTTAGTGATAGCTGGTTACCCAAGAAAAGAACTTTAGTTCTGCATTAATTTTTTTAATCTAGATGAGAATTACTTATCAAAGAATAATATAAGAATTAATAGTTATTTAGAAGAGGTACAGCCCTTCTAAACTAAGATACAACTTTTGAAGGTGGGTAATGATCATAATTATTAAGGTTTTCCCATCAGTGGGCCTAAAAGCAGCCACCTGTAAAGTAAGCGTCGCAGCTCCAGTCTAACAACAAACCAATAATTTAGATATCCATTCATAACCCCCTTTACACTATTGGGTTTTTTTATAAAAATATAAAAGAACTTATGCTAAAATGAGTAATAAAGAGAATAAATCTCTCCCGACACAAGTGTATGTCAGAAAGAATTAAATCACTGATAATTAAACGACCCCAGACTGAGGTCATTATACCCTTAAACCATTAACTAGAAAATTCTATTCTACTATTCGTTAACCCTACACAGGAGTGTCACCAGGAAAGATTAAAAGAAAATAAAGGAACTCGGCAAACACAAACTCCGCCTGTTTACCAAAAACATCGCCTCTTGCTATACCATAAGAGGTCCCGCCTGCCCTGTGACAATGTTCAACGGCCGCGGTATTTTGACCGTGCAAAGGTAGCGTAATCACTTGTCTTTTAAATGAAGACCCGTATGAAAGGCACCACGAGAGTTTAACTGTCTCTATTTTCTAATCAATGAAATTGATCTATTCGTGCAGAAGCGAATATAATAACATTAGACGAGAAGACCCTATGGAGCTTCAAACACATTAATTAATTATGTAATTATTAAGCCCTCTGGGAATAAACAAAATATATAATATTTCTAATTAATTGTTTTTGGTTGGGGTGACCGAGGGGAAAAACAAATCCCCCCCATCGATTGAGTACTCAGTACTTGAAAATTAGAATAACAATTCTAATTGATAGAATATTTATCGAAAAATGACCCAGAATTTTCTGATCAATGAACCAAGTTACCCTAGGGATAACAGCGCAATCCTTTCACAGAGTCCCTATCGAAGAAAGGGTTTACGACCTCGATGTTGGATCAGGACATCCTAATGGTGCAACCGCTATTAAGGGTTCGTTTGTTCAACGATTAATAGTCCTACGTGATCTGAGTTCAGACCGGAGAAATCCAGGTCAGTTTCTATCTATGAATTTACTTTTCCTAGTACGAAAGGACCGGAAAAGTGGGACCAATGCTACCAGCACGCCCCATTTTCATCTATTGAATAAAACTAAAATAGATAAGAAAAGATCGCCTAATGCCCAAAAACAGGGTTGTTGAGGTGGCAGAGCCTGGTAAATGCAAAAGACCTAAGTCCTTTAATCCAGAGGTTCAAATCCTCTCCTCAACTATGCTCCAGACCATTTTATTCTATTTAATTAATCCCCTTGCCTACATTATCCCAATCCTCCTAGCCACAGCTTTCCTTACCCTAATTGAACGGAAAATTCTCGGCTACATACAATTCCGTAAAGGCCCAAATGTTGTTGGACCATATGGTCTTCTTCAACCTATTGCAGATGGCTTAAAATTATTTATTAAAGAACCTGTCCGCCCATCAGCATCCTCCCCATTTCTATTTTTAATTACCCCAACAGCAGCCTTAACCTTAGCCCTGCTTATATGAATACCACTTCCACTTCCCCACTCAATTATTAACCTAAACCTAGGCTTATTGTTTATCTTAGCAATTTCAAGCCTGACCGTATATACTATTTTAGGGTCCGGATGGGCATCTAACTCAAAATATGCACTAATAGGAGCACTACGTGCTGTAGCACAGACCATCTCTTATGAAGTAAGCTTAGGCCTCATTCTACTATCAATAATTATATTTGCTGGAGGTTTTACCCTCCATACATTTAACTTAGCCCAAGAAACTATCTGACTACTAATTCCAGGTTGACCACTAGCCCTAATATGATATATTTCAACTCTAGCAGAAACTAACCGAGCCCCATTTGACCTAACAGAAGGAGAGTCAGAATTAGTATCAGGATTTAACATCGAATATGCAGGAGGCCCATTCGCCCTATTTTTTCTAGCCGAATACACAAACATTTTATTAATAAATACCCTCTCAGTTATCTTATTTATAGGAACCTCCTATAACCCCGTTTTCCCACAAATCTCAACATTCAGCCTTATAATAAAAGCTACACTATTAACTTTTATTTTCCTATGAATCCGAGCATCATACCCCCGCTTCCGTTATGATCAACTTATACACTTAGTCTGAAAAAACTTCTTGCCCCTAACCCTAGCAATTATTTTATGACATGTAGCCCTACCCCTTGCCACAACAAGCTTACCCCCTACTACCTAAGGAAATGTGCCTGAACTAAAGGACCACTTTGATAGAGTGGATAATGAGAGTTAAAATCTCCCCACTTCCTAGAAAAATAGAACTCGAACCTATATCTGAGAGATCAAAACCCTCCGTGTTTCCTATTACACCATTATCTAAGTAGAGTCAGCTAATAAAGCTTTTGGGCCCATACCCCAACCATGTTGGTTGAAATCCTTCCTTTACTAATGAATCCTACTGTACTAACTATTCTAATTTCAAGCCTGGGCCTAGGAACTACCCTCACATTTATTGGATCACATTGACTCCTAGTATGAATAGGCCTCGAAATCAACACTTTAGCCATTATTCCCCTAATAATTCGCCAGCACCACCCACGAGCAATTGAAGCTACTACAAAATATTTTATTACTCAAGCAACTGCCTCTTCTTTATTATTATTTGCAAGCGTTACAAACGCTTGGACTTCAGGTGAATGAAGTCTAATTGAAATGCTTAATCCAACCTCTGCCACACTAACAACAATCGCACTGTCCCTAAAAATTGGCCTCGCACCCTTACACTTCTGACTCCCTGAAGTACTTCAAGGCTTAGACCTAACTACAGGCCTCATCCTATCAACCTGACAAAAACTAGCCCCCTTCGCCATTCTACTTCAACTATATCCTCTCCTTAACCCTAATCTACTATTATCTCTCGGCATCCTCTCAACAATTGTAGGCGGATGAGGAGGACTTAACCAAACACAACTACGAAAAATTTTAGCTTACTCATCAATCGCAAACCTCGGATGAATAATTACAATCTTACATTATGCTCCTAACCTAACCCTACTTAACCTAATCTTATATATTATTATAACACTTACAACCTTCCTACTATTTAAAATCTTTAACTCAACAAAAATTAATTCCGTAGCTTCTTCATCAACCAAATCCCCACTCCTATCTATTATTGCTTTACTGACTCTCCTTTCCTTAGGAGGACTACCACCACTCTCAGGTTTTTTACCTAAATGACTAATTCTTCAAGAATTGACAAAACAAAGCTTACTTATTCCAGCCACAATTATAGCTCTCATAGCCCTTCTTAGTTTATTCTTCTACTTACGCCTATGTTATGCTACAACACTAACCATAAATCCCAACCCAACTAATATATTATCTTCATGACGAACAAAACCATATCACTTTACCCTCATTCTATCAACATCAGCAACCTTATCAATTCTTCTACTTCCCCTAACACCTGCAATCCTCACACTTACCTCCTAGAAATTTAGGTTAATAATAGACCAAAAGCCTTCAAAGCTTTAAGTAGAAGTGAAAATCCTCTAATTTCTGTTAAGATTTGCAAGACTTTATCTCACATTTTCTGAATGCAACCCAGATGCTTTTATTAAGCTAAAACCTTCTAGATAGACAGGCCTCGATCCTATAAAATCTTAGTTAACAGCTAAGCGTTCAATCCAGCGAACTTCTATCTAAGCTTTCTCCCGCCGCTCAGTACAAAGGCGGGAGAAAGCCCCGGGAGGGAGTAAACCTCCGGTTTTGGATTTGCAATCCAACGTATAACGGCTACTTCAGGGCTTTGATAAGAAGAGGACTCTGACCTCTGTACACGGAGCTACAATCCGCCACTTAATTCTCAGCCATCTTACCTGTGGCAATTAATCGTTGACTATTTTCTACCAACCACAAAGACATCGGCACCCTCTACCTGATTTTTGGTGCATGAGCAGGAATAGTTGGAACAGCTTTAAGCCTTCTAATTCGAGCCGAACTGGGACAGCCAGGATCTCTTTTAGGAGATGACCAGATTTATAATGTGATCGTAACCGCCCATGCTTTTGTAATAATCTTTTTTATGGTTATACCAATCATGATTGGTGGCTTTGGAAATTGACTAGTTCCATTAATAATTGGTGCGCCTGATATAGCCTTCCCACGGATAAATAACATAAGCTTCTGACTTCTTCCGCCATCATTCCTTCTTCTCCTAGCTTCTGCCGGAGTAGAAGCTGGAGCAGGCACTGGTTGAACAGTATATCCTCCACTAGCAAGCAATTTAGCCCATGCTGGGCCATCTGTAGATTTAGCCATTTTCTCCCTTCATTTAGCCGGTATCTCATCAATCCTAGCCTCAATTAATTTTATTACAACCATTATTAACATAAAACCCCCAGCTATTTCCCAATATCAAACACCATTATTTGTTTGATCAATTCTTGTAACTACTATTCTTCTTCTCCTCTCTCTCCCAGTTCTCGCAGCAGGAATCACAATATTACTTACAGACCGTAACCTTAATACCACATTCTTTGACCCTGCAGGTGGAGGAGACCCAATCCTTTACCAACATTTATTCTGATTCTTTGGTCACCCTGAGGTTTATATTTTAATTTTACCTGGCTTCGGAATAATTTCACATGTAGTAGCCTATTATTCAGGTAAAAAAGAACCATTTGGATATATGGGCATGGTTTGAGCAATAATAGCAATTGGCCTACTTGGTTTTATTGTGTGGGCTCACCATATATTTACAGTAGGAATAGATGTAGACACTCGAGCCTATTTCACCTCTGCAACAATAATTATTGCTATCCCTACAGGCGTAAAAGTATTTAGCTGATTAGCAACCCTTCATGGAGGATCTATCAAATGAGAAACTCCCCTGCTTTGAGCCCTAGGATTTATTTTTCTTTTTACAGTAGGTGGTCTGACAGGAATTGTACTAGCTAACTCCTCATTAGATATTGTTCTTCATGACACTTACTACGTAGTAGCCCATTTCCACTATGTCCTCTCAATAGGAGCAGTATTTGCTATTATAGCAGGTTTTATTCACTGATTCCCCTTATTTTCTGGGTTCACACTTCATCAAACTTGAACAAAAATTCAATTTGCAGTGATATTTATTGGAGTAAACTTAACTTTCTTCCCCCAACATTTTTTAGGTCTTGCAGGCATACCACGACGATACTCGGATTATCCAGATGCATATACCCTATGAAATACAGTTTCATCTATTGGCTCTTTAATTTCTCTTGTTGCTGTAATCATATTATTATTTATTATTTGAGAAGCATTTGCCTCAAAACGAGAAGTTTTATCTGTTGAACTTCCCCATACAAACGTAGAATGATTACATGGCTGTCCTCCTCCTTACCACACTTATGAAGAACCAGCATTTGTTCAAGTCCAACGACCCTCTTTTTAACAAGAAAGGAAGGAATTGAACCCCCATATGTTAGTTTCAAGCTAACCACATCACCACTCTGTCACTTTCTTTATAAGATGCTAGTAAAATGTATTACATTACCTTGTCAGGGCAAAATTGTGAGTTTAATTCTCGCGTATCTTAATTTATAATGGCACACCCCTCACAATTAGGATTCCAAGATGCAGCCTCCCCCGTTATGGAAGAACTTATTTATTTTCACGACCACACACTAATAATTGTATTTTTAATTAGCACACTAGTTCTCTATATTATTACAGCAATAGTAACAACTAAGCTCACAAATAAATATATTCTTGATTCACAAGAAATTGAGATCGTTTGAACAATTCTACCCGCTATCATTCTTATTATAATTGCCCTCCCATCACTACGAATTTTATACCTTATAGATGAAATCAATGACCCTCACCTAACTATTAAAGCTATAGGACATCAATGATACTGAAGTTATGAATATACAGACTATGAAGACCTAGGATTTGACTCTTACATAATCCAAACCCAAGACTTAACACCAGGCCAATTCCGTTTATTAGAGACAGACCACCGCATAGTGGTACCTATAGAATCCCCCATCCGAGTTCTAGTATCAGCAGAAGATGTCTTACATTCATGAGCTGTCCCAGCTTTAGGTGTAAAAATAGATGCCGTACCCGGACGACTTAATCAAACCGCCTTTATTATCTCACGCCCTGGCGTCTATTACGGCCAATGTTCAGAAATTTGTGGTGCCAATCACAGCTTTATGCCTATCGTAGTAGAAGCAGTTCCTCTAGAACATTTCGAAGCCTGATCTTCATCAATATTAGAAGAAGCCTCATTAAGAAGCTAAACTGGGCCTAGCATTAGCCTTTTAAGCTAAATATTGGTGACTCCCTACCACCCTTAATGATATGCCTCAATTAAATCCCAACCCATGATTTTTAATTTTATTATTCTCATGAATTGTTTTCCTTACTATTTTACCAAACAAAGTCATAAGTCATCTATTTAACAATGACCCCACCCTAAAAAGTACTGAAAAACCTAAACCCAACCCCTGAAATTGACCATGATTATAAGCTTTTTTGACCAATTCTTAAGCCCCTCACTTATCGGAATCCCCCTTATTGCCCTAGCAATCTTAATTCCATGATTAATATTCCCTACACCATCTAGCCGATGATTAAATAACCGATTAATTACCCTTCAAGCCTGATTTATTAATCGCTTTATTTATCAACTTATACAGCCCATAAACCTTGGAGGACATAAATGAGCTGTATTATTTACAGCCCTAATACTATTCTTAATTACTATTAACCTTTTAGGCCTCCTCCCATATACATTTACCCCTACAACACAACTTTCCCTAAATATAGCATTTGCTCTACCATTATGACTTACAACCGTAATAATTGGTATATTAAATCAACCCACAATTGCACTAGGTCATCTTCTACCAGAAGGAACACCAACCCCCTTGGTTCCTGTCCTTATTATTATTGAGACTATTAGTTTATTTATTCGACCACTAGCTTTGGGTGTCCGATTAACTGCCAATTTAACAGCTGGCCACTTATTAATACAGTTAATTGCCACCGCCGCCTTTGTCCTCTTAACTATTATACCAACTGTAGCCCTACTTACTTCCCTAGTCTTATTTTTATTAACTATCTTAGAAGTAGCCGTAGCAATAATTCAAGCATATGTCTTTATTCTCCTATTAAGTTTATATTTACAAGAAAATGTATAATGGCTCACCAAGCACATGCATATCACATAGTTGACCCAAGCCCATGACCCCTCACAGGAGCTACCGCTGCCCTTCTTATGACATCAGGTTTAGCCGTTTGATTTCACTTCCACTCATTAATCCTTCTTTACCTAGGACTAATCCTTCTCCTATTAACTATAATCCAATGATGACGTGATATTATTCGAGAAGGAACATTTCAAGGCCACCACACACCTCCTGTACAAAAAGGCCTCCGTTATGGAATAATTTTATTTATCACATCAGAAGTCTTCTTCTTTCTAGGCTTTTTCTGAGCCTTTTACCATTCTAGTCTAGCACCCACTCCCGAACTAGGAGGATGCTGACCACCAACAGGTATTAACCCACTAGACCCATTTGAAGTCCCACTCTTAAATACTGCAGTACTATTAGCTTCTGGAGTAACAGTAACTTGAGCACACCACAGCCTAATAGAAGGTAACCGGAAAGAAGCAATTCAAGCCCTCACTTTAACCATGATTCTAGGAGTTTACTTCACATCTCTTCAAGCTATAGAATATTACGAAGCACCCTTCACTATTGCCGACGGAGTTTACGGAACAACATTTTATGTTGCCACAGGATTCCACGGCCTCCACGTTATTATTGGCTCAACATTTTTAGCAGTTTGTCTTCTACGACAAGTTCAATATCACTTTACATCAGAACATCACTTTGGCTTCGAAGCCGCAGCATGATACTGACATTTTGTAGATGTAGTGTGATTATTCCTTTATGTATCCATCTATTGATGAGGCTCATAATTGCTTTTCTAGTATAAATTAGTACAAGTGATTTCCAATTATTTAATCTTGGTTAAAATCCAAGGAGGAGTAATGAACCTCATCATGTCGTCTGTCGCGGCTACGGCCCTGGTTTCCCTAATCCTAGCTTTAATCGCATTTTGGCTTCCATCATTAAATCCAGATAACGAAAAATTATCCCCCTACGAATGTGGATTTGACCCCCTAGGAAGTGCCCGCCTCCCTTTCTCACTACGCTTCTTCTTAGTAGCCATCCTATTTCTCCTATTTGACTTAGAAATTGCCCTCCTTTTACCTCTTCCTTGAGGAAACCAATTATTAACACCCCTCTCCACATTATTTTGAGCAGCAACCATTCTAATTTTACTTACCCTGGGCCTCATTTACGAGTGACTTCAAGGAGGACTTGAATGAGCAGAATAGATGTTTAGTCCAAACTAAGACCGCTAATTTCGGCTTAGCAAATTATGGTGAAAATCCATAAACATCTTATGTCCCCTATATATTTTAGCTTTACCTCAGCATTCATCCTAGGCTTAATAGGTCTTGCATTAAACCGCTCACACCTCTTATCTGCCCTTCTATGCCTTGAAGGTATAATACTTACCCTCTTCATCGCTACTGCAGTTTGATCTTTAATATTAAACTCCACCTCTGGCTCTATTATTCCAATAATTCTCCTGACATTCTCCGTCTGCGAAGCTAGCGCAGGACTAGCTATCCTAGTCGCTGCCTCCCGCTCACATGGCTCTGACAACCTACAAAACCTTAACCTCCTACAATGTTAAAAATTTTGATTCCAACAATCATACTATTTCCCACAGCCTGATTCTCTCATAAAAAATGATTATGAACTACCACTTCTGCCCATAGTCTTCTCATTGCCACAATAAGTTTAATCTGATTCAAATGAAATACAGATATAGGTTGAGACTTCTCTAACCAATACTTAGCCACTGACCCTTTATCCACTCCACTACTTATTTTAACATGCTGACTCCTCCCACTAATAATTCTAGCCAGCCAAAACCATATTTCCCCAGAGCCACTAACCCGACAACGAACCTATATTTCTCTCCTAATTTTCCTACAATTTTTTCTCATCATAGCATTTTCTGCAACAGAAATAATCTTATTTTATATTATATTTGAAGCCACACTAATCCCAACACTCATTATTATTACACGATGGGGTAATCAAACAGAACGCCTTAATGCAGGAACCTATTTTTTATTCTATACCCTAATTGGGTCTCTTCCCTTACTCATTGCGTTATTATTTATACAAAATAACCTTGGCACTCTCTCTATATTTACTATTCAATATTCCCAATATACTAACCCCTACTCATGAGCAGACAAATTCTGATGAACTGCCTGCATCATCGCCTTCCTTGTCAAAATGCCCCTATATGGAGTCCACCTTTGATTACCAAAAGCCCACGTAGAAGCCCCAATTGCCGGCTCAATAATTCTAGCTGCAGTTCTACTAAAACTAGGGGGCTATGGAATAATACGTATTATTATTATGCTTAATCCCCTCACTAAAGAAATAGCCTATCCATTCCTAATTTTAGCTATTTGAGGTGTTGTAATAACTAGCTCTATCTGTCTACGACAAACAGACTTAAAATCCCTAATTGCCTACTCCTCAGTTAGTCATATAGGCCTTGTCGCAGCAGCTATTCTTATTCAAACCCCATGAAGCTTCGCAGGGGCAACAACACTAATAATTGCCCACGGACTAATTTCCTCAGCCTTGTTCTGCCTAGCCAATACAAACTATGAACGCATTCATAGCCGAACCCTTCTTCTAGCACGAGGTATCCAAATTATTCTTCCCCTTATAGCAACCTGATGATTCCTTGCCAACCTCGCCAACCTTGCTTTACCCCCATCCCCCAACCTCATGGGAGAACTCTTTATTATTACATCATTATTTAACTGATCTAATTGAACTTTAATTCTTACAGGCACCGGAGTATTAATTACAGCATCTTATTCCCTTTACATGTTCCTTATAACCCAACGAGGACCAACCTCCAACCACCTTCTCTCTCTTTATCCCTCACACACACGAGAACATCTCCTCCTCAGCCTCCATATTATGCCCGTATTATTATTAATTTTTAAGCCAGAACTTATTTGAGGCTGAACATTCTGTATTTATAGTTTAATAAAAATATTAGATTGTGGTTCTAAAGACAAAAGTTAAAATCTTTTTATTTACCGAGAGAGGTCCGGGACACGAAGATCTGCTAATTCTTCCTATCATGGTTCGAGCCCATGACTCACTTGGCCCTTGAAAGATAATAGTAATCTATTGGTCTTAGGAACCAAAAACTCTTGGTGCAACTCCAAGCAAGAGCTATGAATATTATCTTTAACTCATCCTTTCTATTAATCTTTATTATTCTTATTTTACCATTAATTTCCTCCCTGTCACCAAAAGAACTTAAACCAAATTGATCATCCTTACATGTAAAAACCGCTGTAAAAATCTCCTTTTTTATTAGCTTAATTCCTTTATTTATTTTTCTCGACCAAGGTTTAGAATCAATTATTACCAACTGAAACTGAATAAATATGGGTTCATTCGACATCAACATGAGCTTCAAATTCGACCTCTACTCTATTATCTTTACACCTGTAGCCCTATATGTCACATGATCTATTCTTGAATTTGCCCTTTGATATATGCATTCCGACCCAAACATAAACCGCTTTTTCAAATATCTCTTATTATTTTTGATTTCAATAATTATTCTAGTCACTGCCAACAACATATTCCAACTATTTATCGGCTGGGAAGGAGTTGGAATCATATCATTTCTGCTTATTGGCTGATGATATAGTCGAGCAGACGCTAATACAGCAGCACTACAAGCTGTTATTTATAACCGAATTGGCGATATTGGGTTAATCTTAAGCATAGCCTGACTAGCCACTAACCTTAACTCATGAGAAATTCATCAGCTCTTTATCTTATCAAAAAATAAAGACTTGACATTACCACTTCTCGGCCTCGTATTAGCTGCAGCTGGAAAATCAGCACAATTTGGCCTACACCCATGACTTCCCTCAGCCATAGAAGGCCCTACACCAGTATCAGCATTACTCCACTCCAGCACAATAGTTGTAGCAGGCATCTTCCTTCTAATCCGTCTCCACCCTCTCATTCAAGATAATAAATTAATTCTGACAGTCTGCTTATGTCTTGGAGCACTAACTACCCTTTTTACAGCCACATGTGCTCTAACTCAAAACGATATCAAAAAAATTATTGCTTTCTCAACATCAAGTCAACTAGGATTAATAATAGTTACTATTGGCCTCAACCAACCCCAACTGGCCTTCCTACACATCTGCACTCATGCTTTCTTCAAAGCAATACTTTTCCTTTGCTCCGGATCTATTATTCACAGTATTAATGATGAACAAGATATCCGAAAAATAGGAGGTCTTCACAAACTTCTACCTTTTACCTCAACCTCCCTGACAATTGGTAGCTTAGCCCTAACAGGTATACCATTCCTATCAGGCTTCTTTTCAAAAGATACCATTATCGAATCTATAAACACTTCCCACTTAAACGCCTGAGCCCTAATTTTAACCCTTGTAGCAACATCCTTTACGGCTATTTATAGCCTCCGCCTTATCTTTTTTGCACTAATAAATTACCCTCGATTTAATACACTTTCCCCAATTAATGAAAATAACCCATCAATGATTAACCCTATTAAACGTCTTGCTTATGGAAGTATTATTGCTGGTTTAATTATTACCCTTAACCTAACCCCAACAAAAACCCAAATCATAACCATATCCCCTCTACTTAAATTATCCGCCCTCTTAGTTACAGTTATAGGCCTACTTCTAGCCATAGAACTTACTAACCTCACTAACTCCTATTTTAAAATTAACCCTACACTCTACTCACACCACTTCTCTAATATATTAGGTTATTTTCCCTCAACTATTCACCGACTTATTCCAAAAACCAGTCTAAACTGAGCCCAACACATCTCAACACACTTAATTGACCTAACTTGAAACGAAAAAATTGGCCCAAAAAGCAACCTTATCCAACAAACACCTCTCATTAAATTATCAACTCAACCACAACAAGGCTTCATTAAAACTTACTTAACACTTCTCTTCCTAACTCTTACCCTAGTTACCCTAATTATCTCAACCTAACCACCCGCAAAGTACCTCAAGACAAGCCCCGAGTTAATTCTAACACCACAAATAAAGTTAACAACAGTACCCAACCCCCTAAAACCAGTATTAACCCCCCATTAGAGTACAACAAAGCAACCCCTCAAAAATCCCCCCGTACCATATCCAAATTACTCATTTCCTCCACCCCCGTCCAATGTAAACCTCATCCCTCAACTATAAAATATTTCCCAGCTATTAAAATTCCTACTAAATAAAATCCAACATATAACAATACTGACCAATCCCCCCATGCCTCCGGGTAAGGCTCGGCAGCAAGTGCTGCCGTATAAGCAAAAACTACTAACATACCCCCTAAGTAAATTAAAAACAAAATTAATGACATAAAAGACCCACCATGACCAACCAATAAACCACATCCAACCCCTGCAGCAGTAACTAACCCTAAAGCAGCATAGTAAGGAGAAGGATTAGATGCTACCCCTATTAAACCTAAAATTAAACCAACTATTATTACAAACATAAAATATATCATTATTCCTACCTGGACTTTAACCAAGACCAATAACTTGAAAAACTATCGTTGTTCATTCAACTATAAGAATTTATGGCCACTAATATCCGAAAAACTCACCCACTCCTAAAAATTATAAACCATGCCCTAGTTGATCTACCAGCCCCATCTAATATCTCATTATGATGAAATTTTGGCTCACTTTTAGGACTATGTTTAATTATTCAAATTCTCACAGGACTCTTCCTAGCTATACATTACACCGCAGATATCTCTATAGCCTTTTCCTCGGTTGTACATATTTGCCGTGACGTCAACTACGGCTGACTTATCCGTAATATTCACGCTAACGGAGCTTCACTCTTCTTCGTATGTGTTTATCTCCATATTGCCCGAGGATTGTACTATGGCTCTTACCTTTATAAAGAAACATGAAATATTGGCGTAATCCTTCTTTTCCTATTAATAGCAACAGCCTTTGTTGGCTACGTCCTTCCATGAGGACAGATATCCTTTTGAGGAGCTACAGTCATTACTAACCTTTTATCCGCATTTCCCTATATTGGGAATGTACTAGTACAGTGAATCTGAGGTGGTTTTTCAGTAGACAATGCCACCCTTACACGCTTCTTTGCCTTCCACTTTCTCCTCCCATTTCTAATTCTAGCCTTAACAGTCATTCACCTTCTATTCCTTCACGAAACCGGCTCTAATAACCCTCTAGGCATTAATTCCGATGCAGACAAAATCTCATTTCACCCATATTTTTCATACAAAGACCTCCTTGGCTTCTTTGTTATAATTTTCCTTTTAGCTGTACTAGCTCTATTCTTACCCAACCTCCTAGGGGACGCTGAAAATTTTATCCCAGCAAACCCACTTGTTACTCCACCTCATATTAAACCCGAATGATACTTCTTATTTGCCTATGCCATTCTACGCTCCATCCCTAATAAATTAGGGGGAGTCCTAGCTCTTCTATTCTCCATCTTCATCCTTATATTAGTTCCCCTTCTCCACACCTCCAAACAACGAAGTAATATCTTCCGACCTTTAACACAAATTTTCTTCTGATCTCTCGTGGCTAACTCAATTATTTTAACTTGAATTGGGGGACAACCCGTAGAACAACCATTTATTATAGTAGGACAAATTGCCTCAATCTCCTACTTTTCCTTATTTCTTATTATTATACCATTTACCAGCTGATGCGAAAACAAAATCCTCAGCCTAAATTAGTTTTGGTAGCTTAACCTAAAAGCGTCGACCTTGTAAGTCGTAGATCGGGGGTGTAAATCCCTCCCAAAATACATCAGGGAAAGGAGGATTAAACTCCTACCCTTGGCTCCCAAAGCCAAGATTCTGCCTAAACTACCCCCTGATAACTATTATAGTACAAAACCAAATTTAAAAAAATTTGGTTTATTTATCACAACTACGGCCCTGACTTACCTAATCATCTCTTTAATCACGATTTTTTGACTCCCAAATAAAATCTTATCTAACCCATACTTTTCATACAAAAATCTCCTAAACTTCTTTGCTGTATACCCTCAGCTGCACTAGCCCTATTATTTTAATCCCCTTAAGAACTGAAAATTTTACCCCAGCAAATATACTCATTACTCCATCCTACGCTAAACCCGAATGATATCTCTTATTTATCTATTCTACCACTTTATTCTTAATAAGTTAATAAAAGTCCTAACTCTTCTATTCTTCATCCTCACATTAGTTTCCTCCACACAACAAAGTAATATCTTCCGACCTCTCATAATTTACCAAATTATTTTAACTTAAATTAGAGGACAACCTATAAAATAACCATTTATTATAGCAAGATAAATTACCTCGACCTCCTACTTTTACTTATTTATTATTTCTACACCGTCCATCAACTAATCCTCAACCTAAACTAGTTTTGGTAGCTTAACCTAAAAGCGTCGACCTTGTAAGTCGTAGATAAAAGTACAACCTTTCCCCCAAACACATTAGAAAAAAGAGGGTAGAACCTCACCTTTGGCCCACAAAAGCCAAGATTTTGCCTAAACTACCCCTGATAGCTATTATAGTACAAAAACCAAATTTGAAAAAATTTGGTTTATTTGTCGCAACTACGGCCCTGACTTCCCTAATCATCTCTTTAATCACGATTTTTGACTCCCAAATAAAATCTTATCTAACCCATACTTTTCATACAAAAATCTCCTAAACTTCTTTGCTGTATACCCTCAGCTGCAATAGCCCTATTATTTTAATCCCCTTAAGAACTGAAAATTTTACCCCAGCAAATATACTCATTACTCCATCCTACGCTAATACCCGAATGATATCTATTATTTATCTATTCTACCACTTTATTCTTAATAAGTTAATAAAAGTCCTAACTCTTCTATTCTTCATCCTTACATTAGTTTCCTCCACACAACAAAGTAATATCTTCCGACCTCTCATAATCTACCAAATTATTTTAACTTAAATTAGAGGACAACCTATAAAATAACCATTTATTATAACAAGGTAAATTACCTCGACCTCCTACTTTTACTTATTTATTATTTCTACACCGTCCATCAACTAATCCTCAACCTAAACTAGTTCTGGTAGCTTAACCTAAAAGCGTCGACCTTGTAAGTCGTAGATAAAAGTACAACCTTTGCCCCAAACACATTAGAAAAAAGAGGGTCGAACCTCACCTTTGGCCCACAAAAGCCAAGATTTTGCCTAAACTACCCCTGATAGCTATTATAGTACAAAAACCGAATTTGAAAAAATTTGGTTTATTTGTCGCAACTACGGCCCTGACTTCCCTAATCATCTCTTTAATCACGATTTTTGACTCCCAAATAAAATCTTATCTAACCCATACTTTTCATACAAAAATCTCCTAAACTTCTTTGCTGTATACCCTCAGCTGCACTAGCCCTATTATTTTAATCCCCTTAAGAACTGAAAATTTTACCCCAGCAAATATACTCATTACTCCATCCTACGCTAAACCCGAATGATATCTCTTATTTATCTATTCTACCACTTTATTCTTAATAAGTTAATAAAAGTCCTAACTCTTCTATTCTTCATCCTCACATTAGTTTCCTCCACACAACAAAGTAATATCTTCCGACCTCTCATAATTTACCAAATTATTTTAACTTAAATTAGAGGACAACCTATAAAATAACCATTTATTATAGCAAGATAAATTACCTCGACCTCCTACTTTTACTTATTTATTATTTCTACACCGTCCATCAACTAATCCTCAACCTAAACTAGTTTTGGTAGCTTAACCTAAAAGCGTCGACCTTGTAAGTCGTAGATAAAAGTACAACCTTTCCCCCTAACACATTAAAAAAAAGAGGGTCGAACCTCGCCTTTGGCCCACAAAAGCCAAGATTTTGCCCAAAATGCCCCCAGATAACTATTATAGTACACGAACCAAATATGAAAAAATTCAGTTTTTGTACGTCAGTATGACATATTAATGATATGGCCCACATACCCTAATATACCACATACTACCCACATTCCATAGTAACTATAACAGATATTCCCCTACTATATAGCATATACTATGCTTAATCCTCATTAATCGACATTCCCCTATTTCATTACATACTATGTTTAATCAACATTAATCTACTGTCAGCTATTTCATTTCATAAAATTATTTAACCCTCATTAACCTATTATCAGAATTTTCATAGCAAAATATTCTTAACTTAATCCTAAATTACTTATCATAATTATTGCCGAATGGTAAGAAACCCACAATAACCTATCTAATGAAAAAAATTGTTCGGTTTGTGGCACATTACTGTTTTATCCCCTAATATTGATCAAATCTGGCATCTGATTAATGCTCGAATTACATATAATCCTTAATCGCGTCAGGAATGTAAGTCCCCTAGTTCCCTTTAATGGCATAAATTACTATTAATCGTATCAAGATTTACTGTCCGCCCTGTTTTTTTATTTCGGTATGAAGCAAATCGCTATTCCCCGGAAGGGCTCATCTGGTTCATTAAGGTAGACTTGAGCTATCCTCGACACTTATCTTATCAAACCTCATTACTTCTCATTCAGGAGATTAGATTGTCAAGTTCACCATTACTGAAAGGGATAGAAAATATTACGTCATATTAGTCAAGTTTGGGTTTTTTGATTAATGAAGCAACGGTTTAAAAAAAACACTATCATTAACCCCCTGGGAAAGAAATATCCTATAATATTGAGTGTAAAATGCATTTCATTATTCTAATACATTCTTCATTTTATCTGGCATAATTTTAATATTATTAGACTCACCCCGGGTTTGAGAAAATATTTAAAACCTTTTAAAAAAAAAAGTTTTTTTGGTAAAAACCCCCCTCCCCCTTAATATACACGGTTGTCTCGAAAAACCCCTAAAACGAGGACCGACGTATATTTTTTTCTATAGAATTGTTGTGATAATTTCTATATATACATTGTTACAATGTGAT